TATAGTATCAAACTTATTAATCGAAATATCTATAATCAATGAATTTTCTAACATTTGACTCCTTAGCACGGAAGGATTTGGTCGTACACTTGAAAGATGGCCCAGAAAATTGAGAAAATAATTGGATAATTGGTTTATATGGATCCTGTCCGGCTGAGACCAAAAGTAAAAATGACATTCCCAGAAATTGACAAGGTAATATTTCCATTTATTTATCAGAAGAGGAGTTCCCTTTGAAGCCAGAATGGATTTCCCTTGATATCTGAAATAATGCATGAAAGGATCCTTGAACATCCACAGGACGGTCTGAAAATCATTACGAAAAACTACTAGAAAATTTTCTATTTTTCCATAAAAATGTGTTCGATCAAGAAAAGCTCTATAAGATGTTGATCGTAAATGAGAAGATTGTTTACGGAGAAAAACGAATATGGATTCCCATTCATATACATGAAAATTATATAGGAACAGGAAGAATCTTTGATTCTCGTTTGAAAAAATGGAAATGAATTTCTTTTTTTGAGTAATAAGACTATTCCAATTATGATACTCGTAGAGAAAGAATCTCAATAAATGCAAAAAGGGGGCATCTTGTATCCAACAGCGAAGGGTTTGAACCAATAATTCCAAATGGATGGGATGGGGTATTAGTATATCTAATACATGATTTAAATGTGAGAATTTATCCTCTAAAAAAGGAAATATGGAATGAATTGATCGTAAATTGATAGATTTTGCTATTTCTTTACCTTCTAGGGAAGATACTAATCGCAGTGAGAATGGAATTTCCCCAATGACTGCAAACCCCTCCGATATCATTTGCGAATGAAAATTCTTCTTATGCCCAACAAATTTATTTGGTTTAGAATCATTAGCTAAAATAATCAAATGTTTCTGTTGATACATTCGAGTAATTAAACGTTTAACAATTAGTGAACTGGATTTATTGTCATAACCTAAATTTTCCATAGGTTCATAAGGAATCGATTTATTTAACCCATGATTACGAGCAAGCGCATAAATATACTCCTGAAAGAGAAGTGGATATAGGAAGTCTCGTTCTCGAGATCTATCTATCTTTAAATAGCCTTGTAATTCCTCCATGAAAAATTCTATTTTAACCAAAGCAGGGGATTTCTTGGGCTACCAAATGATACATAGTGCGATACAGTCAAAACAAGGTATCAAGCAAGGTATATAGTAAGAAAAGAATAGATACCTTGGAGACGGTTAATCAACGGATTCTCTCTTTTTCCATCCAATTAATCGGTTTTTGTTCGTTATGTTATAAGATACCGAGATGTTTAGAAATCCTTTATTTTTGCAACCCGATCGCTCTTTTGACTTTAGAATAAATTATGTTTCTCAATATACTGTTTCTTCTACACATTCGGCTCCATTCAGGGATATAGTTAATAGTTAGGATTCATAAAAAAAGTGGAAAATCCACTTATACTTATTATTTTAGGTTCTTTCAGAACCTTTTCCCGCACCAGGCACTAATATATTTCTAACGTCTAATTAGATCGGGTAATCATTCGAATTAAGAATTGAAGCTCGTTGCTTTTTATTTCCCTATAATTAATTTGAGCCCTTCGGCTCTATCCATTTATTCACTTGATCCAACCATGAATTCTTTTTTTGTACCGCTCTCAGAATTCAAACTCTAATAACCAAAACAATAATATTTTGTACTGATCCCGTATCCCATAAGGATTAAGTACTCTTATCTTAGCGTTATTCATTGATACGACATGCTGTTTTTTCCATTCGTTCCCTCTCAGGATCAGTCGTGGTCTTACAAACTCTACCAACGGTATGGACGAATCCGTTGCTTCATCAAAATGTGTAAAAGATTATAGCCGCACTTAAAAGCCGAGTACTCTACCGTTGAGTTAGCAACCCAAAATTTTCATTATGGTGTGTAGATACGATCGGAATCAAAATAAATAAAGAGATTGGATTGCACAACCCCATCAAAAAACATTTTATATTTTATAGTTGATTATGTTCATAAAAATGAACATATCCAGTGAAACATAGAGGATATTCCCAGAGAAATATCGAAAATTTATTTTATGGACCGCCCCTTATAATTTTCATTATGGAATGTCTTTTTTCCATTTTTGTTCATTCAGAAAAGACTTTTTGTGTCAATCGAATCCAACGAACCCATCATTTGCAGGAAGTAAAGTAAAAAAATCAAACTTACTTATAGGGCGGAGATAAATGGATCTATTTATCCACGATCGAATTATATTTGTTCAATACACTATTGTCAATATGAACGTTGAGAAAACAAAAAAAAAATAAGAAAAATTCCGGGCTTGCGTTGGATTGGCACTTCGTGGATAATCTACATAGAGAATGAGAATAAAAAAAGTTTAAATGTAGAAAAGAAAAAAAAAAATAAGGAAGAAGAAAATCTCGGGTTATTCAATATCCATAAAGATACAATAAAAAAGCTCGACCTTTTTTTTTAGTGGAGTCTCACCAAAAACCACCCGATTGAGGGTAATCCCATAATTTTATAGATCCCGTTAGGTCATTTATTTACTCGATCTTTCTTTTTTCTACCGCTCTCCTATCACATCACATATAAGAAATTATTGTCGTTATTTATTTTATCTAATATGAGATCCTATGGGATAATCCACTAGTAAATAAGTAGTATGAATAGAGCAAGAAAAATGGAGAAACGGGGAGGGAACTAGTGAAAAAAAAATTACACAAAGCTAGCCTAGGGGCCGCCCCCCCCCTTTTTTAATTTGTGTAATTAAAGCGAAGTTCCTTAAATATCTCTGCCTTCTTTGAAATATCATGAACGGTTCCTGTAGGTTGAGCGCCCTTTTCAAGGAAATATAGAATAGCGGGAACATTTGAATAAGTTTGATTCTTTATCGGATCGTAAAAACCCACTTTCCGAAGATCTCTTCCTTCTCTTCGGGATCGAACATCAATTGCAACGATTCGATAGATGGCTCATTGGGATAGATATAGATGAATAATTCCCCCCCTTAGAAACGTATAGGAGGTTTTCTCCTCGTACGGCTCAAGAATGATTCTAATTTCTGTTATATAGTGGCAAATAGATCCATAAAATCATCAAATCAATTCAATTAGACTATGCTTTGATTCGTTTTTTCTTCTTCCCGAAAAAAGAAAAAGCATTCGTACTTATAACTCACGTTGGATAATTCTCAAAGAGTTTAAAGGAGAATCCTTAGTCCTTGGCATTTCATTTATTGAGCTGTCTCTCACCACTTGTTTATATCGTTTAGAATCCATTTTTTTGATTCCTTATTCTACTCCAGTTGTTGAAACAATAGAAAATGGTGTTTTCTTGTTCCGGGATCGTTTATCTTTTTTTTTTTGAATCATTGGGTTTAGACATTACTTCGGTGATCCTTAATCGTTTCAAAATGGCAGCAACATACCTTTTTGTGATTTCTTTATATCGAAGAATCATACGAACGATTGATTCCTGTGTGATACACTTTTGATCGAAATAGTTTTCCCAATTCCACCAAAAGTTGAAAATCCAAAACGAGATTTTGTTGGGATTGAAAAGATTCAATTTCTATATCGAAGATATACTTACGAAGTTGTTCTAACTTATTGATTGACACTAACCCTAGATCCTTGCCTCTGAGAAATGAATTAATCCTTTCCGCTCGAGCTCCATCGTGTACTATTTACTTTACTCACAACCCAACCAAAAGGGGGGTTCCAGTATAACAGAACAAACTATGTCGAGCTAAGAGCACCTCATAATTCCTATATAAAATGGTGGATGTAAGAATCCACAGCCGATCATGTCCTTCAAGTCGCACGTTGCTTTCTACCACATCGTTTTAAACGAAGTTTTACCATAACATTCCTCTAGTTTGGAACCGGTATGGAATTGATTCAATATGGAATCATGAATAGTCATTGGCTCAATCCGTACATAATAATCCATACTTTTTTATATATGTATAAAAACTGTGTATTTATATTTATCTGGAGAAGTCTCAACAAGGATTAAATTTGATTAAATAAACCCATATTTTTTTATGAATGAAACAATTTATAAAGAACACAAATAAATGAGTTCTTCTTTCAATCCACATCGTTAACAGATTGTCCAAGATGATCAATTATGAAAGATCCAATTCTTTCTCGAACAACTAAACTAAAGAAAGGTCTTAAATTTGATTTTCAATACCGGAACATAATGAATATACGTCATTAACCAAATAAACTAGTCCAATGACCCGCAAAGGACGGAAGGTACTCGATAGGATAGGGATAAATTCCTCAATCTCATACTTCGTCGAATACCAAGGAGTCATAAAGAATCATTAAAAATTTTGAATTTTTTTTTTTTAATTTCCTACTTAGACATCATTATTTGAATAAAGGTTTCCCGTAAAAACCGCATTTTATCTCGAAATCAATCAACCAACAAGTTGTCGCAATCATATACCGAGTAGCTAAAAATTTTTAGCGGATAGCTTATTGATTAAAGATAAATTGGATAATCATAAAAGAAATATATATCTATTTTCCAATGGAATCATCAATGATTTCACCCGGATAGATAGATAGATAAATCGAAAAAGAAATCCAATGTAAGGTTTAGGTTGTTATTCTTGCATCTGATTGAAAAAATCAGAATTGGAATAAGGAATAATATGATCTTTCCGTATCCATCAGATAGACCAAACAATTGTTATTGGGGGGGGTAATCGCGGATATTTAAGGAATCACGGATCATTTTCACCAAACCCGAAATGTCGTTGTTACTGAAATAGAACAATAACAATACATTATGGGCATTGTTTCTGCTTTGTTTGACTTCGAATCTTTCCAAAAATTCCATCCATTAAAGTAATGTAATAAAGTAAAGTGAATAAAATTTCTAAATTACCCCCCCTGACCCAATCGGTACATTGATTTACAATTATTGATTCGAACACTAGAACCAGATGTGAAATTCGAAAAAAAAAATAAGGTCAAAAAAATCTGTTACATATTAAACTGTCTTTTTGTTTATAAGATTCGGAGAACAGACATCGATATTCAAATCGATACCTTCTATTGCGGATTAGCTCCTATCTACTGACAAATTTTATGGGGCTCATGAGTGAGAAAAAGGGGGTCCTCTTACGGTATGCTGGACAATCTTGTCTAAGTGAAAAGACAAGCAGGTGCAGATTTTTGACTTGTTTTTTTCCCTTTTTTACCTCAACCCAGTTTTTGGAGCCTTAATACCATACCAGTGATGGAATTAATTTAGTACTAACAACTCCCTACTGTTTAGAATTCAGGATCGGCAGAGAATTAGTACCATACGCTTTTTTTTTTTAGAGATAAGGAATATAGAAGAAATTAGGAATAGGGAGGCTTTCGCATTTCGATTCAGAATTTCGAATTCTTATCTTATAAATAGATATAGGACGTAAAGTTTTTATAAGTAACTAACTTCACTATGAATATGAGCGAGACGTGTATACGCTGAACGTCCCATCCTCTTTTATTTTTGAATTCAAAATGGATCCAGTTAGGGTAGAAACATGGATCAAAAATAGATTCTGTATGTCATTGGCACTCGATTCGTTTTGTGAGAAAAAAAAAAAAGTGAAAGATATGATAAGATATGATTCATAAAAGAATCATTCGAAATCAGAAACAAACAAGGATCGCGTTGTATGTATTAAACATTAAACTCTTATACAGAAGATTGTTAAATAGAAAAATCCTTATTCTGATAGAATTGGACGGCTCTGGGACGGAAGGATTCGAACCTCCGAGTCGCGGGACCAAAACCCGTTGCCTTACCACTTGGCCACGCCCCATTTTGATTTCACTAATAAACACTAATATAGCTATTGGTTGTTCGTCAATTCCCGCCAAAATCTCTATGGAATCCATTAGATTGTTGCTAAGATTTTACACGTGTAGTTGTAAAATGAAACTGAATTTATTGATCATTACATCTAATTCAATTAAGATATTGTATGAAAGTATGATTCCTTCTATTTTCGTTTGAGAATTGACGGATTCTTGATTGGGTTAGTCAAATAAAAATAAGGATTTTGTTGTCCATTTTTTACTTTCTTCATTTTGACCTTATATTGATAACTCAATCAAAATACAATTATCTCTAAGAATGAAACATTTGCTATGCTTAATATCTTTAGTTTGATCTGTATCTATCTTAATTCTATCCTCCATTCGAGTAGTTTTTTCTTTGCCAAATTGCCCGAGGCTTACGCGTTTTTCAATCCAATTGTAGATTTTATGCCAGTCATACCTGTGCTCTTTTTGCTCTTAGCCCTTGTTTGGCAAGCTGCTGTCAGTTTTCGATGAGATATTTAATACTGTCCTATAAACATTCATTATTTTTTGAATAAAAAAAGATTCTAACAATTGATAAGATCAGATAAGTCTTACATTATGAACCCTCAATTCAAACATGGAAATTCTTGGATAAGCGCGATGAATCTGGATCACCGCATTTCCTCATTCTGACCTTCTACTTCCAGTGACCAAGGACCCTCCATAGGGTCCCCACACTAACTAATTGTGCGTATGAAAGAGAATTTTCATACCGAAAGAATCTTAAAATGAATTTCTGAAAATGACTTTATTTTCTAAGAATAACTTGATTTCTCGGTTTGGTGTCAAAATAGAATATGTGGTATAAAAATGGATAATCTATTCCCCTTTTCCCAAAAATGATCTTATCTTGGAGATTTTGTAATGCTTACTCTCAAACTCTTCGTTTACACAGTGGTGATATTCTTTGTTTCTCTCTTCATCTTCGGATTCCTATCTAATGATCCGGGACGTAATCCTGGACGTGAGGAATAACAAAATAAGGTATTTTTCGGTGCTTTATTTCTGAATTTTCTTATGGTTTTCTCTATTCCGGATATTCAACTATGTATGATAAAAGAAAAAAAAAAAGGCTCGATATTTTTTTTTTTCGAATTCGAAAGAAACTCTCAAGTCATCAGAAGAAACGGAAAGAGAGGGATTCGAACCCTCGGTACGAATAACTCGTACAACGGATTAGCAATCCGACGCTTTAGTCCACTCAGCCATCTCTCCTAATTGAACAAAGGATAATTACTATGTTACACATGAAGTAAAGAAAAAGTCTTTCTTTTTCTTTCTTTATTCTATTCTAAAGATACAAATACAAAAGATACAAATTGGCTCAGTTTATCAGCAATCAAATTCGAATTCAATTTAGATAACGGGAATACCTACAATAGAAAAAAGTAAATTCAATGAAGTGAAGTAAAGAATACTTCTTTGATTTCGTCCGAAAGCTTCTTTTATTCCCCGGCCTGGCCTGGTCAGTACCCCGGTCAGTACCTATAGCCAGGCCGTTTCTTGTTTTGTTCCAATGAATCATAGATGAAATAATTTATCTGGTTTGAAAACAAAAATACATTGAATCAACAACGATAGGAGCAGGCGCTATTTCTATTCCTATGATATAGGATA